GTTGTTCTAAAAAATTGACAACGACGAGCAATCTTTAATGCAGGAAGTTGTTGTAAAAATGTACAAGTTAATAAACTAGTACCAAATATTAAAATAAGAGTTAAAAACCACCAGGTTTTATAAATGTGATCCAATCCAAATTTAAGGATAGTATCCCAGGATATAAATCCTAAAATCTTATTTGTTAATGGATAATTTAATTTGTAAGTTTCAATTGATTGATCTTGTTCAATTATTGTACCAATAATACTTGAACATGCAATTATTAGTAAAATACTAATTGTAAATCGAAGATCGGCAAACACCTTAAAAAGACTTGTTTTCATTGAATAATATAATATTTAAGTGATATAAATAGTTTTTGAAGATGCTTAATAAAAATTAATAAAATAAATAATTATATTATTAATTAAAAAATAAACTATAATTTATTCTAATAACATAATAAAACTAATTAAATTTTATGTCTCATACAGTTAAAATATATGATACATGTATTGGATGTACTCAATGTGTTCGTGCTTGTCCAACTGATGTATTAGAAATGGTTCCTTGGGATGGGTGTAAATCAGGTCAAATTGCTTCTTCACCACGTATTGAGGATTGTGTTGGTTGTAAACGTTGCGAAACTGCTTGTCCAACTGATTTTTTAAGTGTGAGAGTTTATCTAGGAGCTGAAACAACAAGAAGCTTAGGTTTGGCTTATTAAATCATTCTATAAATAATTAAAATCTAAAAATGTTTCGCATTTTTAGATTTTATGATAACCACCCATAACTATGAAGTCCTTTACCTAAAAAATTGACACCTAAATAACAAACCCAAATTACTAAGAATCCTATCGAACCCAAAATAGCTGTTTTTTTCCCTTCCCAACCTTTTGTAATTCGGGAGTGCAAATACGTAGCAAAAACAATCCATGTAATTAAGGCCCAAGTTTCTTTAGGATCCCAGCTCCAATAAGAACCCCAGGCTTCATTGGCCCAGACGCCTCCGGCAATAATTCCTATTGTTAAAAAAGGGAACCCCAGGCCAATAATCCTATAACTCCAATTATCAAGAATATATAAGAGTTTTAATTTTCCTAATTCTGATATTTCATTTGAAGATGATAAGATTTTTTCTTCATAATATTCTAGTATAATATTATAAATCGGTAAATAAGAATTATCGATAATTTGTAAATTAACATCCTGATAGTTTGAAATTATTAAAAATAAAATACATAGTAAAGACCCAATTATTAAAGTGGCATAACTTAACATCATCATACTTACATGCATCATTAACCAGTTTGATTGTAATGCGGGAACTAATGGTGCTGACTTTTGCATTTCAGGGGATAATGTTAAATTTGCAAATCCATTTATTAATAACGTAACAGGTAATAAAACTGCTCCAATTAGTTTACTTTTAGTTTTAAATTCAATATATAGATATATTAATAATAATGTCCATGTTAAAAAAAGTAGGGATTCATATAAATTACTTAATGGAAAATAACCCGCTATAATCCATCTAGAGCAAAGAATAAAAAATAATAAAATGTTTGCTCCTACAGCAGAAAGCTTACCAATTTTTATTAAATTATTTGTCCAATTAAAAAAAAATAAATTAATCCAATAAATTGTGACTGCTAATAATAAAAACCCAAAAACTATATTCGATGAAAAATTCTGAATATTATCCCAGTTCATAAAAATTGTCCAATAAAACGTTTTTATATAAAATATGTTCCAGCTTACATTATAGATAGTATTTTACTCTAAAAATTAATAAATTAAATTAACATTAGTATAATTACCTAAAACTGTAAGTTATGGTAAAAAACTCACACTACCATCTCATTTTATAAATTTTTAAAATAAAAAACAAATTTCTAATAATTGACATGGCAATTAGATAACAATTACTATACTTTTAACACAAATCTATATGAAGTATTATAAAATATGTCAGGAATCATAAAATATGAAATGATAATTCTTTTAAATGAAGAATTTAATGATAATGAATTAAAAACCTGGGCATTTAATTATGCAAAAGCTCTACAAAATTTAAATGCCTCAGATATTTCTGTTATTTCGAGAGGTAAACGTAAGCTAGCTTATTTAGTTAAAAATCAAAAACAAGGAAATTTTATTCAAATTAATTTTTCTAGTTTACCTAAATACATTGACACATTTTCAAACGATTTGAAATTTGATACGAATGTATTAAGATTTTTAATTTTCAAAAAACTATAAAAATCGTCCTATTATTTTATTTTATCTATTGAAAAGAAAATAAAGATATGATAACCTTGATTGAGTTAATACATCCTCAGTAGCTCAGTGGTAGAGCAATCGGCTGTTAACCGATTGGTCGTAGGTTCAAGTCCTACCTGGGGAGTATTTTAAAAAATCAAGTAAAAAATGATAAAAAATTCTGATAAATTAAAGATTGGTAATAAATATTTTACATCACGATTAATGTTAGGAACTGGAAAATATAAAACAATTAGTAGTGCAATTAACAGTATTAAAGCCAGTCATTGTGAAATTGTTACTGTCGCTATTAGACGATTACCTATTAACTTAGATGATGATAATAACAATTTTTTTAATTCTTTAAATTGGAAAAATTTATGGTTATTACCAAATACGGCTGGATCACAAACCGCAGAAGATGCAATTCGAATGGCTTTTTTAGGACATGAATTAGCTTGTAAAATTGGCCAAGAGGATAACTTTTTTGTAAAATTAGAAGTAATTTCTGATCCAAAATATTTGTTACCTGATCCTATTGGAACACTTAAAGCAGCCGAATTTCTTGTAAAAAAAGGTTTTACAGTTCTCCCTTATATTAATGCAGATCCTATTTTGGCATTACATTTAGAAGATATAGGTTGTGCTACAGTGATGCCTTTAGCTTCACCTATAGGTTCAGGTCAAGGATTAACTAATAAAACAAATCTGGAAATCATTGTTGAAAATGCTAATATTCCAGTAATTATAGATGCAGGTATTGGAACACCTAGTGACGCTACTATGGCTATGGAATTAGGTGCAGGTGGAGTTTTATTAAATACAGCAGTATCACAAGCAAATAATTCTGAATTGATGGCTTCTGCAATGAATCTGGCTGTTAAATCGGGTCGTTTAGGATATTTATCTGGTCGTATGAGAAAAAAACAATATGCTATACCAAGTTCTCCAATTAATGATATTAGTAAAATCTCATTAACTTAACTCTAAATTTCAAGATAAATAAAAAATTTATCTTGAAATTTAGAGTTACATCTTAATCAATCAATTCAACTTTTTTTTGTTCTTCGGTTTTTCGAAGAAGTGGATCAACCCGACTATAATCAACATTAACTATAATATTATCATCTAAATCTGCATCAATAATAAGTTTAGTTCGAGGATATAATGGTTTTGATAAAAACTCTTGAGCTAAATTATCTTCTAATAATCTCATAACTGCTCTGCGTAAAGGTCGTGCACCATATATTGGATCAAAACCTTGTTCAACTAAGATATTTTTAACAACATTTTTAACTTCAAGTTCTATTTCTTTTTCTTTCATTCGATCTTGTAATTGTTTTATCATTATTTCAGATATTTTCGTAACATCGTTTCTGGTTAAATGACTAAAAACAATTATTTCATCTAACCGATTTAAAAATTCTGGACGAAAATATTTTTTTAATTCTTCATTAACTAAAAAAGAAATACGTTTAAATACGTTTGGATCCATTATAGGATCAGATGAATAAGATAAAAAATCAGAATTAATATCTAAACTACTTTTATTTGATTTTTTTGATTGAATTCCACTTTCTTTTTCAATTATTTTGGCACCAACATTTGAAGTCATAATAATCAATGTATTTTTAAAATCAATTGTTCGACCTTTAGAATCAGTTAACCGACCGTCATCTAATATTTGTAATAATAAATTAAAAACGTCAGGATGAGCTTTTTCAATTTCATCAAATAAAACAACAGTATATGGTTTACTTCGAACAGCTTCTGTTAATTGTCCTCCTTCACTATAACCAACATAACCTGGAGGTGATCCAATTAGTTTTGCTACTGTATGTTTTTCCATATATTCAGACATATCTAATCGTATCATAGTATCTTCACTTCCAAACATATAAGCAGCTAAAGCTTTAGTTAATTCTGTTTTTCCAACACCAGTAGGTCCGGCAAAAATAAAACTGGCAATAGGTCGATCTGGATTTCGTAAACCAACTCTTGCTCGACGAATCGCTTTTGATACAGCAACAATGGCTTGGTGTTGGCCAATTAGTCGTTTATGAAGAGTTTCTTCCATATTTAATAATTTTTTTGACTCTGTTTCTGATATTTTCGTAATTGGTATTCCTGTCCAACCGGAAATAACTTCAGCAACGTCTTCCTCCATAACCATATCAATATGAATACGTTTTAAACCTGCTTTTTCATTTATTTGTAATGCTTGTTTCATTACTTGAATTTGAATTCGAACTTCCATTTCATAGTCTAAAAGTTGAGACGCAGTTTCAAAATCCTGCTCACGAACTGCAATATCTTTTTCTGTTAATGTTTCTTGTAATTCATTTAAAAGTAAAAGAATACCTTCAGGCAAACGCTTATTTTCTAATCTAACCCTTGAACCTGCTTCATCAAGAACATCAATGGCTTTATCTGGTAAATATCTATCTGCTATAAATTTATCTGCTAAAATGGCAGCCTGTTCAATCGCAGCATCATGATAACTTAATGTATGGTGACGTTCAAATTTTGCCCTTAACCCACGAAGAATATCAATAGTAACACCTACGCTAGGTTCATTAACATGAACTGGTTGAAAACGTCGTTCTAAAGCCGCATCACGTTCAATATATTTTCTGTATTCTTCAATAGTTGTTGCTCCAATACATCTAAAACCACCACGTGCTAAAGCAGGTTTTAAAATATTAGCAGCGTCAACTGCCCCTTCCGCGGCCCCTGCTCCTACTAATGTATGAATTTCATCAATTACTAAAATAGTTGTTCCGTCATATTGTGCTTCTTCAACAATTCGTTTTAATCGCTCTTCAAATTCTCCTCGATATTTTGTACCTGCCAATAAAGATCCTAAATCTAATGACATGATAACATTTCCTTCTAAAAAGTTGGGAACATCTTGAGTTAAAATTAACTGTGCAAGTCCTTCTGCCACCGCTGTTTTTCCAACCCCAGGCTCGCCAATTAATACAGGATTATTTTTGCTCCGACGTGCTAATACTTTTATAACTTCAAATATTTCTTTATCTCTTCCAATTACCGGATCTAAACGTCCTTCAATAGCTTCTTTTGTAATATTATCAGTGTATTCATCTAATGTTGGTGTCGAACTTGTATCGACATCTCTATCTAATATCCTTTTTTCAGATTCTGATAATGGTCTTAAAAGTTCTTCTTGATTTTCTTTTATAAGCGCCAACGTTTTACTACGTAATTGAGCAATATCTACACCTAATTTTTCAATAGTTCGAATAGCAACCCCATCTTCTTCACCAAGTAATGCTAAAAGAATATGTTCAGTACCGACATAATTTTGACCAATATCTTTTCCTTCTTGAACAGCCATTTCAAGAACTCTTTTTGCTCGAGGCGTAAATGGGATTTCTGAAGCAACAAAACCTGTTCCCCGACCTATATAATTTTCAACTTCTTTTCGAGCTTTTTTTAAGGTTACGCCTAAAGACCTTAAAGCTTTCGCACCTAATCCTTGTCGTTGGCCAACTACGCCTAAAAAAAGCTGCTCTGTTCCGACAAAATTATGTCCCATTCTTCTTGCTTCTTCTTGAGAAAGCATAATGACTTTGATTGCCCCTTCTGTAAATTTTTCAAACATAACAAATTCCTTAAGTTAAATTAAAAAAAATAAACTAACTATTCACAAAACTTTAAGAATATGATATAATAAGAAGTGGGGTTGTTATTAATTTATAAAAAAAATTAGAATTTTATATTATAAATAGTTAAGATAAGATGGCGGTATGGCCAAGTGGTAAGGCAGTGGATTGCAAATCCTCTATCCCCAGTTCGAATCTGGGTGCCGCCTCTGCAAATATAACTATAGTATTGCTTTTAATACTTATTAATATATAATGGTATTAACTATTTTAGGGGGACGTGGTGGAATTGGTAGACACGACGGACTTAAAATCCGTTGCCTAGTGATAGTGCGTGAGGGTTCAAGTCCCTCCGTCCCCATTTTATAATTACTAAAAAGACAAAACTCTATTTTAAATAAAGTTTTGTCTCTACTTCACTTATGTAAGAATTTAATATTTTTTTACGATTAATATTTTTTTGTTTAGTAAACACTTGAGCATTCGTTATAGACTCACGACTTAAAGCAATTTTACCTGTTCGAACTAACTCTAATATACCAAATTTATTAATTAGTTGCTCTAAAGCGAGTATTTTTTCAGAATCACCTGTAACTTCTATAGTTAAAATATTTTCAGCAAAATCTAATATTTTAGCACGAAAAAAAGTTACGATCTCTAAAATTTTTGATCGATCAGTCAATGTGGATACAATTTTTATAAGAAGTAACTCACGTCTTACTGCAGGTATATGCGTTAAATTTTGAATTTTAATAACAGGTAATAATTTGTATAATTGTCTTGTTACTTGATCAACAACTCTTAAATTTCCAGGTAATATAAGAATAATACGTGATGTATTAGTATATTCTGTTGATCCAATTGCTAAACTATCAACTTTAAAACCTCGTCTTGTTAATAAACCTACAATTCTAGGTAAAATACTTGGTTGATTTTCAATTAAAATGGAGATTGTACATTCATATTCGTAATCAATTTGCATATATTATTATTTTAAAGCTAATATATTATCGAAATTATAAAAACAGATACAGAGAATAGACTATAGCTGCATCTGTTTTTATAATTTTAAGATAAACAAATTCGATATAAAACCCCAGGTGGTAACTCTGATTCCGAAAGTAAATCAAAAATATTTATAGTTGAATCGTAGTAAATTTCTAATATTCGTTTATGAATTCGTATTTCAAAATGTTCTCTAGAATCTTTATCAACATGTGGTGAGCGTAAAACACAATAAATTCTTTTATCCGTCGGTAATGTAACAATACCTAAGTCGATTAAATCAATACGTTCTAAAATATTCATAATTTTACGACAAGATAATATTAAGAGCTCATGATTAAAAGATTCTAATCGTATACGAATTGTTTCAGTTGGTTTTCCTAACATAGTATTAATTAATTATTTAACAATTTTAGAAACGACTCCAGCACCAATAGTTCTACCACCTTCACGAATAGCAAACCGCATTCCTTCTTCAATAGCTACTGGGTAAATTAATTCTGCAGTCATTTTAATACGATCACCAGGCATTACCATTTCTACAATAGATCCATCATCAGCTGTAAACTGTGTAATCGAACCTGTAACATCAGTAGTACGAACATAGAATTGTGGTCTATACCCTGTAAAGAATGGTGTATGACGTCCCCCTTCTTCTTTAGTTAAAACATATACTTCTGACTCAAAATTTGTATGTGGTGTTATTGTACCAGGTTTAGCCAATACCATACCACGTTCAATTTCTTCTCGAGTTACACCTCGTAATAAGATTCCAACATTATCACCCGCAAAACCTTCATCTAAAGTTTTTTGAAACATTTCAATCCCAGTAATTGTTGTCGTTTTAGTTTCCCCAACTCCAACAATTTCTACGTTATCTCCAACTTTAATAATACCGCGTTCAATTCGTCCAGTTGCCACGGTACCGCGCCCTGTAATTGAAAAAACATCTTCAATTGCCATTAAAAATGTTTTTTCAACATCTCTTTCTGGGGTTGGTATATATTCATCAACAGCATCCATTAAAGCATAAATTTTATCAACCCAAGGGTTTTCTCCTCTTTTTATGCTTGGATTTGATGAAATAGCTTCGATAGCTTGTAAGGCTGAACCTGTACAAATGGGAATATCATCACCAGGAAAATCATAAGCCGATAATAGTTCTCTAACTTCCAATTCAACTAATTCTAATAATTCAGCATCATCTACTTGATCTTCTTTATTTAAAAAAACAACAATATCAGGGACACCTACTTGTTTTGATAATAAAATATGTTCACGTGTTTGTGGCATAGGACCATCTGCGGCTGATACGACTAAAATAGCTCCATCCATTTGTGCCGCGCCAGTAATCATATTTTTTACATAATCAGCATGACCTGGACAATCGACATGCGCATAATGACGAGTTTGTGTTTCATATTCGACGTGAGCTGTATTAATTGTAATACCACGAGCTCTCTCTTCAGGTGCTGCATCAATATCAGCATAATCTTTAGCTGACGCTGTTCCATCTAACGATAAAGTTGCTGTAATTGCTGCAGTTAATGTTGTTTTACCATGATCGACATGTCCAATTGTTCCAATATTTACATGCGGTTTTGTTCGTTCAAATTTTTCACGAGCCATTTAGTTAATTTCCTTAAAATTGTATTTAATTAATTGAAATAAAATAAAGCTTTTAGCGAGAAGAAATAACAATTAGTATCGAAAATGTGCAAAAGCTTTGTTAGCTTCTGCCATTCGATGTGTTTCATCTTTTTTCTTTATAGTATTACCTATATTATTAGCTGTGTCAATTATTTCACTGGCTAATTTTATTGCCATTGTACGTCCTACACGTTGTCTTGCATATTGAATAATCCATCTTAAAGACAAATTAGTTGCACGAAAACCACTTACTTCTATAGGAACTTGATAGGTTGAACCACCAATTCTTCGCGCTTTTACTTCTACAATGGGACTACCATTTTTAATAGCTCGTTCAAAGACAATTAACGGGTCTTCTTTTGTTTTCGTTTTAATTATTTCAAATGCACTACGTACAATATTTTGAGCTAAAGTTTTTTTACCTGATTTTAATATGCGTGTTGTTAGTAAACTAACTAAATAACTGTTATATATTGCATCGGGTTCAGAAAATCGTTTTTTTGATACATTTCTACGTGACATATAAAAAAATTTTAATTAATATAATTTTATAATTTTTCATAAAAAGTTGACATATATAAAAATAATTATATATGTCAACTTTTTATAATTCAATAACCTATTCACTTCTCGATTGATAATTTATCACTTTTCATTTTTTGGTTTTTTTACTCCATATTTTGAACGTCCTTGAGTCCGGTCTTTAACACCTCCGCTATCTAAAGCACCACGAATAATATGATAACGAACACCCGGTAAATCTTTTACTCGTCCACCTCGAATCAAAACAACCGAATGTTCTTGTAAATTGTGGCCAATTCCAGGTATATAAGCTGTAACTTCAAATCCAGAAGTTAATCGAACACGAGCTACTTTTCGAATTGCAGAATTCGGTTTTTTTGGTGTTGTCGTATAAACTCGAGTACAAACTCCACGTCTTTGAGGACAGTTAACTAATGCGGGTGACTTAGTTTTTTTTTTTATTTGTATTCGTTTCGTACGTACTAATTGTTGAATAGTTGGCATAGTTTTTAAAAATAATAAATAAATATAAAATGATTAAATATCCGATAAAAAACTAATTCTCATTTGTCTTTAATCCATACTTTTTCATAAATCTTTCTACACGACCTTCACTATCAATTATTGTTTGTGAATCACTATAAAATGGATGGTTTACTAACCAAACATCTACCGTTAATTTTTGTTTAGTTGAACTCACATAAGCAATAGTTTTACCATCACAGAAAACGGGAACATTATTAAACCACATAGGATGAATATCAGGTTTTGGCATAATCTTACTATTATTATCGTTTTGAATATTGTGGAGCTTTTCTTGCTTTACGTAACCCATATTTTTTTCGTTCTTTAATACGAGCATCGCGTGTTAAAAACCCATAAGGTTTTAAAATACCACGGTTCGCGTTGTCTAAATTGCATAAAAATCGCGTAACACCTAATTGAATTGCTTCTGTTTGACCTGTTAATCCACCACCATTTAAAATCGCTATAATGTCATATTGCTTTTCTAATTTTAAAATTTTTAATGGTGCCCAAATAGTATTTAAATAAAAAGTATTATATTGAAGATATTTTTCACCGGGAATTTTATTAATTAATAAATTTCCTGTACCTGGTACAAGAAAAACTCTTGCTATCGCTTCTTTTCGTTTTCCAATACCAATTTTCTGTTTCTGAAAAACCGGTTCTAAGTTAATAACCATAATAATTAAAAAGTATGTATAGATAAAAATAAAGATTAAAGATAAATATTTAGAAAGTCTTATAAATATTTAATATTCTAATAATATAGGTTTTTGAGCCTGATGCGGATGATTTGAATCATCATAAATTTTCAGTCTTCTTTGAATAATTGATCGTTTACCATTTGGTAACATATTTTTAAGAGCACTTTCTAGAACTTTTTGTGGTACTCGTTCAAAAATTTTTTTTAAAGAACTACCAGGACGACCTGGACAAAAAGCATGAAATTTCATATGGCCTGTTGTCCAAGAATCAATTATTATATTTTTAGCATTAATCACAATTAAATAATCACCTAAATCATTAGATGGTTCATAGTCAATTTTATGTTTTCCTTGTAAAATAATTGAAATAAGAGTTGCAAGTCGACCTAATGATTTTTGATTTGCGTCAATAATGTACCATTTTTTTTTAGTATAATTAGAACGTGAAATATATGTATGATTCATAGCTTATTTTTTAGAGTAATTAAAAATGAATTATTTTAAGATTATTCCTAATTTAGTTTTGAGAGTTATAAATACTTCATCGGCAGATTTTCTTCCAAAATTTTTGAGTTGTTGTAATTTTTCAGGTGAATACTCCAATAAATCACCTATTGTATGAATTTGAGCTCGTTTTAAACAATTATATGCTCTAACTGATAATTGTAATTCTTCAATTGCGATATTAGAATACGGATCAATTGAAACAGCGGAGTCTTTTTCTTGTGATTTTTTAATATCAGAATTTAACTGGTTATTAACTAATGTATTAAATAATCCAATAATTGAATGTGAGGCTTTAAAAATAGCTTCTTCTGGTGTAATACTACCATTTGTCCAGATTTCAATAACTAGACGTTCTGATACATTTTTTGAATTATCATAAATAGTTTCAACTTTAAAATCTACTTTCTTAATTGGCATAAAAATTGCATCTAGTTCAATAAAATCTTCAGATTTTTCCGGAAAAGATTTACCAGCTAACTTATAACCTGTACCATGGTCAAATTTTAATTCAATTTCAACAGTATTATTACTTGATATTGTTGCAATATAATGATTCGGATTTATAATTTTCAAATCTTCTGGTAATTGAATTAAATCAGCTGTAATAATAGCAGGTCCTTGCACTTTTATTCGACCAACTTGCGAATCCAGAGTTTTGCTTTTTAAAATGACACCTTTCAAATTTAGTAGAATTTCAAGAATATCTTCTCGAACTCCTACTATCACTGAAAATTCATCTCTTATTCCTGCAATACGAATTGCTGTAATACAAGTTCCACCTAAATCACCTAATAATACCCTTCGTAATATATTTCCAATTGATATCCCTTGACCTGGACCTAAGGAATTTATTAGAAATTGTCCATATAAAATACCAGAGTCAAATTTTTCTGATTTCAGGCAGTTTATATAAGGATAGTCCATACTTTAAACTCATTTTAAAATTTTTAGAAATAATAAATTAAACTCGACGTCTTTTTGGTGGACGACATCCATTATGAGGAACTGGAGTAATATCTTGAATTGATATAATATCAAAACCGGCTCCTTGGATTGATCTAATAGCAGTTTCTCGACCTGAACCTTGACCTTTTACTAGAATTTCAACAGTTTTTAAACCAATAGTTAATGCTTCAGCTGCTGCTTTCTCAGCAGCAGTTTGGGCAGCGAATGGTGTTCCTTTTCTTGCTCCTTTAAAACCAGAACTTCCGGCCGAAGCCCAGGAAATTGTATTACCAGTTAAATTTGTAATAGTAACAATAGTATTATTAAACGTCGAATTTATATGAATAATACCATTAGTATAATTATTTCTATCTTTTTTCGATGTTATTTTTCGTATTTTCTGGATCATATATAATAACATATTAATTTATTGGAATTTTTTTAAAAATGTACTTACTTCTTCTTACCAGTAACTGTTTTTTTACTCCCACGTCGTGTTCGCGCATTTGTTCGTGTTCGTTGACCTCTAACAGGTAAACTACTACGGTGCCGCTTTCCTCGATGACAATTTATTTCATTTAATCTTTTAATATTCAAACCATTAAAACGACGTAAGTCGCCTTCTAACATAAATTCATTGGTTTCGACTATATTTTTTAATAAAATTGTTTGTTCATTTGTTAAATCTTCTGTACGAGTTTCAGAATCTATATTTGCTAATTTAACAATAGTTTTTGCAGATGTTAGACCAATTCCGTAAATATAAGTAAGTGCGTATATAATTTTTTTATTTCTTGGTAAATCAACTCCTATTAATCGTATCACTTTATCAACTCCTTTTAATAATTAACCTTGACGTTGTTTATGTTTAGAATTTGAACAAATTACCATAACTTTGCCACGTCTTTTAATAACACGACACTTATCACACATTTTTTTAACAGATGGACGAACTTTCATTTTTAATTTTTTTTAAATAAATAGAGTTTAAATAGATTTAATTAAACATATCATTATAAATATTTGATAATAATATACTTCGAATTTCTCGAGAAATATCCAGAACAACACCCACTAAAATTAATAAAGACGTAGTTCCTAAACCATTAAAACTTGATAAATGCAAAATTGTTTCAATCAGATTTGGTAATGTTGCTAATATAGCTAGTAGACTTGCGCCTAAATAAGTAACACGATTCATTACTTGTTTTAAATAGAATGTAGTTGCTAAACCAGGCCGAATACCTGGAATACTAACAGCCATTTTTTGTAATTCAGTAGAAATATCTTTAGGATTCAGGACAATTGTTGAATAAAATGAACTAAAGATAAGAATCAAAATAAAATAGCTCAACCAATAAAAAATCTTCGATGATTTTATTACTGCAGGAAGCGTTACGATTGGTAGTAATCCTAAATTACTAATATAATTAGGTAAAACAAGAACTGCAGTCGTTAAAATAATTGGCATCACACCTGCTTGATTAAATCGTAATGGAATATAATTATTTTTTGGTAAATTAGAAAATGTAGATCCTGTTTGTCCCAATTGTCTTGATGATATTAATGGAATAATTCTCGCACCTTCTTGTAATAAAACAATCCCATATATTGCTATAAAAAATATTATGGCAATAAACATATAAGATAAAAAGTTTAAATTACTCGTATTTTCAAAAATTAACTTTTTACCAATATTAGGTAAACTTGATACAATATTGGTATAAATTAATAATGATGGACCATTACCTAAACCGTATTCGGTGATCAATTCGCTTAACCATAAAACTATCATAGCTCCAGTCGTTAACCAAAAAATAATTTCAATAGCTAGTAAAAAATTCCAATTAAACAAAGCTCGTTTTAAATAAATTGCAATACTAAAACTTTGAATAAAAGCCCAACCTAAAGTAATAAAACGAGTTATTCGAGTAATAATCCGTCTACCTTCACTTCCACGTTCTTTTTGTAATTTTGAAAAATTTGGAATTAAACTGATTAATAACTGCATCAGAATCGAAGCATTTATATAGGGAAAAATATTTAATGTAAATAATCCAATGACAAATGTATCTTCACCAGAAAAAGTACTTACTAAGCTTTTGGTAATAGAATGACGTTGAATATAAAAGGCTAAATGTCCATGATTAATCCCTGGGACAGGTAAAAACGTTCCAATTCGAATAAAAATTAATATTCCTAAACTCAAAAGAAGCCGTTTGAATAAAATATTATTATCACTTACTTGTTTAGTTTCCATTACCATCTTTTTAAAATATAAATATTTTTGTTTTTGATTTATTCTATTATAATATCACGTTTTTTTGATACCTGAGATTTCGTTGTTAATTGCTTTAAGGCTACAATAGAAGCTCTTGCATTATTTAACAAATTATCTGAACCTAATTGTTTCGCAATAACATTTTTAATACCGGCAACTTCTAGAACAGTTCGAACGGCTCCTCCTGCAATTACACCAGAACCTTCAATAGAAGGGCGCATAATAATATTGCAAGCACCAAATTTACCTATTACATTATGCGGTATGCTTAATGATTTAGTTATAGGAATTTTTATTAAATTCTTTTTTCCATCTGTTTTTGCTTTTTTGAAAGCATTAACAACATCATCTGCTTTAGCTACACCTACACCAACTTGACCGTTTTCATCTCCAATAACTACTATTGCTCGGAAACTTAATTTTTTTCCACCTTTTGTTACTTTTGATATTCGACTGATTTTTATAAGTCGTTCTACAAATTTTATTTCATTATTTATCTCTTTTCGTCGTGTATTTTTTTTTAACTTGTTTAATTGTTTTAAATCGGTAGTCATAAAAATTTTTTAAACTTATCTTTTAAAAATTGTTAATTTAAAATTGTAGACCTGCTGATCGTGCACCATCGGCTAAAGCTTTAATACGTCCATGATAAATGTACGGACCTCTATCAAAAACTATTTTTGTAATATTTTTTTTAAGACTTAATTCTGCTATTTTTTGACCAATTAACCTTGCAGTGTCACATGTACGACCGTTTTTAATTTTAAGTTTAATCGCTCGATCTAAACTAGAACAAGAAATTAAAGTCTTAGCATTAGAATCATCGATTATCTGAGCATAAATGTTTTGATTCGATCGATAAACAGATAATCGTGGACGATTTATATTTCCTTTTACTGAACCGCGTAAACTTTGTCGTTTTAATCGTTTATACATATCTGGTTTCAGTCTTTTATTTTTTCGTTTAAGTCGGCATAAAACTTTTTTTGAAAATTTCATATTAATATCTTTATAGTAGATTTTAAATCTTTAATAATTTTAAAGGTTATTTTTTACCCGATTTTCCAGCTTTTCGTTTGACTATTTCTCCTTCATAAATAATTCCTTTACCTTTATAAGGTTCAGGAGGTCTCCATGAACGAATATTTGCAGCGAATAAACCTAACTTTTCTTTATCACATGCTTGTAAATTAAGTATAGTATTTTGATTAATTTCTACTATTATTCCTTCAGGAATTTCGATTTTAACAGGATGACTATAACCTAAATTTAAAATTAAAGCGTGATCTTGCATAGCAGCTCTGTAACCAACACCTCGTAAAGTTAGTATTATTTTAAATTGTTCAGATACCCCGATTATCATATTATTGATTAATGTCCGGTATAATCCATGTAATGAACGATTAGTTCGAATTCTATTTTTTAAATCTATACGCAGTGTTTGATCAATATGATAAATGTCAATAGTATCAGGAATTATTTTTTCTAATGTACCAAATTTTCCTTTTACTGTAAGTAAATTTTGTGTATAATTAACATCAACATTTTCGGGTATTTTAATCGGTAATTTTCCAATACGTGACATAGAATAACTCCACTTACCAAATATAACATAAAACTTCGCCACCAATTCCAAGTTGTTTTGCTTTTAGATTTGTCATAACACCTTGTGAAGTCGATATAATAGCAATACCTAAATTCCCTAAAACGTTTGGTAAACTTTTTGAGTTAACATAAACTCTTAATCCAGGTTTACTTATACGTTTAATTTTTGAAATAACGGGTTTTCGTGATTTTTCTTTGTATTTTAATGAAATAAGAATATAATTGAATGAATTTTCTTTATAAGATTCAAAATCATCAATAAAACCTTCCTCTTTTAAAATTGAAGCAATTGATATGCACATATTCGTACTAGGAACTTGAACAATTTGATGTTTAACTTGATTTGCATTCCGGATTCGAGTTAACATATCGGAAATAACATCTGTTACCATGACTTTCTCCTTTTGTAGTTTTGACTTATTTTTTTAAGATCTACTCTTGTGACCATCTTTTTCTTCGTAAATGTTTTTTTCTATCCCATACTTGATTGATTTCTTGAAGAGATAATGATTTTTCGTAATACCCAGAATCATTTAATGGAAATCTTAAAAATTTAAATAGTATCATTCCATTTAAAATTTTTGCTTTTAAAGGTAACTTTTGTGAAGAAGAGGATAAGACTAAACTAATGGTTAAACCCTGTGTTTGTTCAACATCTTCATAATTAATTTCAGGAAAAATAAGTTGTTCTTTTAATCCTAAAGTATAATTGCCAGCTTTATCGAAACTACGTAGAGATAAACCACGAAAATCACGAATTTGTGCAAATGTAAAAAATATTAATTTCGTAAGAAATGCATACATTTTTTCACCTCTCAATGTCACAGTTAAACCTAATTCCAGATCTTGTCGAATTTTAAATCCTGCAATGGCTTTTTTTGCGCGTGTAATTATAGGTTTTTGACCTGTAATTTTTCTTATTTCTTCAATGTTTTTTTTTAAAATATTATTGTTTTGAGCAGCTAAACCTAAACTTCTATTAATTTGAATTTTTTTAAGTTTTGGGATAGTATGTGGATTTTTATAAATATTTGAATTGTTTCGCATTAAAACCGGTCGTATACCTTGATCATATTCATCTTTTATATTTGCTAAAAGACAATAAATCTCTGTTGTTTCTTGTAATGAATTTGATTGACGCATATAATTAAGATAATTTAGAAATTAATTTTACATTTGAATGATGAATCGGTGCTTCTATTTGTTTAATGTCACCAATTTCATTGTCTTTGTTAGGTTTCATATGTTTAAACTTAAAATTTATACCTTTAATCAGTAATTTTCCATTTTTTGGGTATAATTTAATAATCTCACCAGTTTTGTTTTTTTCTGATCCACTTATAATTTTAACTGTATCACCTATTTTTACAGGTATCTTTCTATCTTTTACCATCTATAAGACCTCCGGAGCTAATGAAACAATTTTTGAAAAATTTTTTTCTCGAATTTCACGCGCAACAGGCCCAAATACACGTGTTCCACGTGGATTACTATCTAAATTCACAATTACAGCGGCATTATCATCAAATCTTATGAACATACCATCTTGTCTTCTAATTGTTTTACATGTCCGAACAATTATTGCTCGTACTATATCTGAACGTTTAATAGGCATATTTGGTATAGCCTCTTTAACTACACCAATAATAGTATCACCAATTTTTGCATACTTTCGATTTCCACCTAATACTCGGATACACATAATTTTCCGAGCTCCCGTATTATCTGCTACTGTTAATATTGTTTGAGGATAAATCATAAAAATTTAACTTTAACTAATTAAAGATGTTTTTGAAAGAATTTTAACTAATTTCCAACGTTTCTTTTTACTTAAAGGTCGACATTCTTGAACTAAAACTTGGTCACCTACATTACATGTTTCTACATCATCATGAACTAAATATTTTCTTGTTTTTATCATAATTTTTGAATAAATCGGGTGTGAATAACGATTTTCTACTTTTACTACTATAGTTTTATTCATTTTTGTACTTACAACAATACCAATTTTTTGTTTTACTGGCATGAAAATCTCCTTTATAAATTAAAAATAACTTCTGAAAGTATAATCATACATTTAGTTATTTTTTATTTAATTTCATAATAAAATTGCTTTGTTTTTTATCAAGTAAATTTAATCTTAAGGTTAACAGCGTTTTTAATTGAGCTAATGTACGTTTTTTTAATTTAATTTCATGTGATTTAAAAGTTTGTCTTGTTGCTTTTTTAAATCGTAAAGTAAACAGTTCTTTTTCTAAACCTATAATTTTATCAGAAATTTCACTGTTTGAGATCACTTTAATATCATCAAATTTTGGTAATACCATAACTTATTTAATAATGTTTTTTCGAATAAATTTAGTTTTTATTGGTAATTTATATGCAGCTAATTTCAAAGCTGCACGTGCAATTTCTTCTGGAACTGCCCCAATTTCAAATAAAATTGTTCCCGGTTTTATAACAGCTACCCAGTAATCTACAGCTCCTTTACCTGAGCCCATTCTAGATTCGGCAGCACGTGCCGTAACAGTCTTATCAGGAAAAATTCGAATCCATAAAGATGCACCACGTTTTGTATATCTTGTAATTGTTCGTCGAGCTGCTTCGATTTGTCGAGATGTAATCCAAGTTGGTTCTAATGCTTGTAAAGCATAATCACCAAAAGAGATTTGATTACCACGTGTGGCTTTACCCCGCATTCTTCCTCTATGAAATTTTCTATATTTTGTTCTTTTTGGACTTAACATAATAAATTTGAAAATTTTTAATTAATCTTAATAGTTTAAATCTTTTTTATTTACTAATTATCTCATTTTTAAATAACCAAACTTTAATCCCTAAAACTCCATAAATTGTATTTGCTTCTTTTACTGAATAATCAATGTCAGCACGTAATGTTTGAAGTGGGACACGACCTTCTCGAATCCACTCACTTCTAGCGATTTCAGCTCCATTTAATCGACCAGAAACTTGAATTTTAATCCCACTTACATTATCTTCTTGGGCAATCTGCATTGCTTCACGGATTGCACGTCGAAAAGCTACTCTTTCTTCTAATTGTTTTACTACTAGTTCACCAATTAAAGAAGCATTCAGATTTACTTTTTCAATTTCTACAACATTGATAGTTATTTGACGGTTAGCGGGTAAAAATTTCTTCAGTGTAGTTAATAAATTTTCAATTCCTAAACCATTTTCACCTACAAGTACACCAGGTCTTCCAGTTTCAATAATTAAGTGAATTTGATCGCTTAAACCATTTCGATTAATCTGAATATTTGCTATGCTTGCTGCTTTAGAGATTTCTTTAAAATATGTTCGAATTTGATTATCCTCTTTTAATAAAAGAGCATATTGATTAAAATTCGCATACCATGTTGATTTATGTTCTTTTATAATACCTAATCGAAATCCTAATGGATGTGTTTTTTGACCCACAGACTTTATCCTTTTTATTAAAATATAATTATATAAATATAGTTATTGGCTATCTTTAAGAATAACTGTAATATGACAAGTTGGCTTTAAAATTTTATAAGCTCGACCTTGAGCACGGGGTCGAATACGTTTTAATTTTGGTCCTTCATTTGCGAAAACTTTATCAACAATTAATTTTTTTTTATCCAATTTATGATTGTGTTGTGCATTAGCGGCAGCTGAATGTACTACTTGCCAAATTGGCCCACCAGCTCCATACGGTAAAAATTCTAAGATCATTAAAGCTTCTTGGTAAGATCGACCACGAATTTGGTTTAATACACGCCTTACTTTGTGTGGAGACATTCTAATATACTTAGCTACTGCTTTTACGGAGTGATTTTTAGACATAAACTACTTCCCTTAATATTTAATTGATTTAATTGATTTAAATTATTACCATAATGATTCTTTTTTTCTTGGCAAATCTTTATATTCGAAACCTAAAACTAAAATAATATAATAATGAAATTTTGGTTTTTTATTGTTTTGATCTCTGAATGCATTAAAAATGGGGGTTTTTTTTATATATATATCGTCAACCCATAATTTTAAAAGATTCGCATAATGATTATTTTCAACATAAATAACACTGGAATAAAGTATTTGTGTAAGATAATTTCGTTCGAAAATATTAGAAATTGTTTTAATACTTTCTAGTGCTTTATAAAAAGATCGTTTTCGAATATTTTTGAGAATTTCTTTGACCGTTAATGACAATTGAAAATTATATTTTGCGGAAATTTTAACATATGCCAATGTTAGAGGACCTTGTGATAAGGCAGAAAAGTAAAAGTCTTGACATCGAGGATGTTTTAATAATTTTGGCATAATTGTAATTGTAAGAGTTTATCTTTTTGCTTTTTTGTCCGTCTTAATATGAGATTTAAATGTTCGGGTTGAAACAAATTCTCCTAATTTATGACCGACAAATTGGTCCGCAATAAAAACTGGTACATGTTGTCTACCATTATAAACAGCTATTGTATGACCAACCATATTAGGTAATATTGTGGAACTACGAGACCAAGTAATAATTGTTTCTTTTTTATTACTTACATTTAATTTATTAATTTTTTTTAATAAAGGATATGAAATAAAAGGGCCTTTTTTTAGTGATCTTGACATTTTTTAAAGAATTAATATAAATTTATTTGAAATTGAAATCATGAACAACGACGAAGAATATAAAGATTACTTATTCGTTTGTTTTTTCTAGTTTTTATACCTAAGGCTGGTTTACCCCACGGTGTAAGTGGTCGTGTGCGCCCAATCGGAGCACGACCTTCTCCTCCACCATGAGGATGATCACAAGGATTCATTACCGACCCCCGAACCGTGGGACGTTTTCCAAGCCACCTAGTACGGCCTGCTTTTCCACTTCTAACTAAAAAAGCATCATTATTACTAATTTCGCCAATTGTTGCAAAACATTCTTTTCGAATTAATCTAATTTCTTTAGAAGGTAAGCGTAAAGTAACATAGTTACCTTCTTTTGCTAAGACTTTAGCTGAGGTTCCTGCTGCACGAACAATTTGTCCTCCATGATATGGGATTAATTCAACATTATGAACTGTTGTTCCTAAAGGTATATTATTTAAAGGTAATGTATTTCCAATAGAAATTGCCGCATCTTCTGATGATTTAATTGTGTCACCTACTTGTAAATTATTTGGATGTAAAATATAACGTTTTTCACCATCTTTATAATATACTAATGCGATACGGGCATTACGGTTTGGATCGTATTCAATAGCGGCAACTCGAGCTTCAATGTTATATTTATTTCGATGAAAATCAATTATTCGATATTTTTTTTTATGACCTCCACCTCTATGACGAATGGTAATAATACCTCGATTATTTCGTCCTTTAACTCGGTGGTTTTTACAAGTTAATTTTTTTTCTGGTTTATTTTTTGTAATATCATTAAATGAAGAAAGAGCGCGATTACGTGTACCGGGTGTATATGCTTTATATAAGCGAATACTCATAAACTTATTAATATAAATATCTAATTTTTAATTTTCTGCAAATAAATTTATTGTATCTCCTTTTGATAAGGTTACAATTGCTTTTTTATAATGTGATTTCCATCCTGTATATTTTCCTACACGTTTTTTCTTTCTAGGAAGTTGACATGTATTAATTTTTATAACTTTTACATTAAATAAATTTTCAATTGATGTACGAATTGTAATTTTATCTGAGTGAGGATCGACAATAAAACTATATTTATTATTCTCTAATAATCGTGTAGCTTTATCTGTTATAATTGGATATTTTATAATATGATTACTATTACATTTAATATGAGAAAACTTAATCACAATAAATCTCCTTTATTAAATTTAATGAAAGTGGTGTTAATATTATTTGTTTCGATTTTAATAAACTTAAAGTATTTAACGTTGAGGCAGAAATTAATTCAACATTTTTTAAATTTCTTGTCGCTAATTTAAGTGCTGCTGTTTTTTCACTAACAATTATTAACGTTTTTTGTTTTAAATCAAAGGGGTATTTTTCACAAAATTTTAAAAATACTTTTGTTTTTGGACTTTTGAATAATATTTCAAAATCATTTACGACAGAAATACTTTTTCGTTTATTATATAAAAGTGTTCTAATAGCTAATTTTCTCTCTTTTTGATTTAATTTGATTAATTTTTTCCGTGGTTTTGGTCCAAAAATAACTCCTCCACCTTTCCATAATGGGGATCTATTTGAACCAGCACGTGCTCGACCAGTCCCTTTTTGTCGCCACGGTTTTCTCCCACCACCACGAACTTCACCTCTAGTTTTCGTTGCTACCGTTCCTTGTTTTTGATTTATTTGATGTCGTAATAAATCTTTATGAACTAAATAATTTCCTAATTTATCAAGAATTTGCAGTTCAAACTTGTTTTGATTATCGATTATTTGTCCATTTCTATCCAATACATCATATGTAATAAATTTTTGAACAGTCATAAATGTTTTACTCTATTTATTAATTATTTTGAAGGCATAATGCTAATTAAATTTCCTGGTTTACCAGGAACAGAACCTTTTACTACTAAAATATTTTCTCTAGTATTTACTTGTAAAATTTTTAATTTTTTAATATTTATAATTTTATTACCTAATTGTCCTGACATTTTTTTACCAGGTAAAACTCGACCTGGTGTTGTTCCCATTCCAATGGAACCTGGAGCTCGATGATTTTTTGAACCATGCGTCATAGGTCCTCGACTAAAATTATGACGTTTTTGAAGTCCGGAAAAACCTTTACCAGAACTTTTACCTGTAATATCAATCAGTTGTCCCATTGTAAACGAATTAACATTTAAAATTTGACCAACTTCAAATTCTTCAGGATCATCAACTCGGAATTCTTTAAGATATTTTAAAGGTTGAATATTTGATTTACTTAAATGCCCTAATTCAGGTTGTGTTAATAATTTACTCGATAAATTCCCATAACCAATTTGAATAGCATTATAATTATCTTTTAGAATAGTTTTAATTTGCGTTATTATACAAGGACCCATTTTTAAAACAGTAACCGGAACAATATTTCCTGATTCATCAAAAATTTGGGTCATACCAATTTTATTGCCTAATAAACCAATAGACACAATCTTTCTCCCATGAAGTAAATTAACTAAATTTTATCTACATAATTTATCATTAAAAGTCTTTCTTAGAATTTAAAAATATAATAATTTACAAAATTATATTAATTATGTTTCTATAATTTAAATAATTGCTAGTAAGTTGTCTATATGGATAATAATTACACATTTAAATAAAATAAAGTACGCTCAATATAAGGATTCAATTTACAGATATATTTTTTACAATCTATTTTAAAATATATATTAATAATAAAAATTCAATGGGAAAAGTTGTAGGTATTGATTTAGGGACTACCAATTCTGTAGTAGCCGCAATTGAAGGAGGTAAACCGAGTGTAATAACAAATGCTGAAGGTTTCCGAACAACACCCTCAATTGTTGCTTATACTAAAAAACAAGAGTTATTAGTTGGTCAAATAGCAAAACGTCAAGCAGTGATTAATCCAGAAAATACTTTCTTTTCTGTTAAACGCTTTATTGGATCTAAAGAAAATGAAATTTCTAACGATTCAAAACAATTACCTTATAAAGTTATTAAAGATCAAACTGGAAATATTAAAATTAATTGTTCTTCTTTAAAAAAAGAGTTTAGTCCTGAAGAAATTTCAGCACAAGTTTTAAGGAAATTAGTTAATGATGCGAGTACTTATTTAGGACAAGAAGTAAAACAAGCAGTTATTACTGTTCCAGCTTATTTTAATGATTCTCAACGACAAGCAACTATTGATGCGGGTAAAATTGCTGGAATTGAAGTTTTACGAATTATTAATGAACCAACAGCGGCATCTTTAGCATATGGTTTAGATCAAAAACAAAATGAAACAATTTTAGTTTTTGATCTAGGTGGTGGAACTTTTGATGTTTCTATTTTAGAAGTTGGTGATGGGATTTTTGAAGTGTTATCTACCGCAGGGGATACAAACTTAGGGGGAGACGATTTTGATAAAGTTTTAGTAAATTGGTTAGTTAATGATTTTAAAAACCAAGAAGGCATTGATTTAACTCAAGATATCCAAGCATTACAACGATTAACAGAAGCAGCAGAGAAAGCAAAAATGGAATTATCTACAGTTGAAAAAACGAATTTACATTTACCTTTTATTACTGCAGATAAAACTGGTCCCAAACATATTGAAAAGGAACTAACGAGAGAAATTTTTGAAAATTTATGTACAGATTTAATAAATCGTTGTAAAATACCTGTTGAAAAAGCTATTAATGATGCCCGACTTGATAAATCTAATATTGATGAGGTAGTATTAGTGGGCGGTTCTACTAGAATTCCTGCCATTCAAGATTTAGTTGAATCATTAACTGGTAAGAAACCCAATCAAACAGTAAATCCAGATGAAGTCGTTGCTATTGGTGCTGCCATACAAGCGGGTATTCTTGCAGGAGAAATTAAAGATGTTCTATTATTAGATGTAACGCCTTTATCCTTAGGTGTAGAAACTTTAGGCGGAGTCATGACAAAAATAATTGCTCGTAATACAACTATTCCGACTAAAAAATCAGAAATGTTTTCTACAGCGGTAGCAAATCAAACAAATGTAGAAATTCATGTTTTACAAGGTGAACGTGAGCTAGTTACAGATAATAAAAGTTTAGGGAATTTTCGATTAGATGGAATCCCAAAAGCTGAAAGAGGGGTCCCACAAATTGAAGTAACATTTGATATTGATGTTGATGGACTTCTTTCTGTAAAAGCAAAAGAACTGGAAACTGGAATTGAACAATCGGTAACAATTCAAGGAGCTTCAACATTAGATGATGCAGAAATAGAAAAAATGGTTGCATCTGCTGAAGAGTATGCTGCTATTGATAAAGAAAAACGTAAAAACATTGAATTAAAAAACAATGCAGAAGCTCTATGTTATGAAGCAAATAAACAATTGCTTTTAATTGACGATAAAATATCTGAAGAAAAGAAAAATAATATTAAAAATTTAATGGAAACGATTAAATCAACTATTCAATCCAATGACTATAGTTTATTACAATCACAATTAGAGCAATTAAAAGTATTACTGAATGATATTACCGAATTTAATCCAAGTAGTAATATGAATGAAAATACAAATACTACTTCTGAAGTAAATGACAATTAATTCTGTACTTTGTCAATAAATTATCTTTTTTCAATGAATCAAAATAATATTTAAATTTATTGTTATCGAGATAAAATATTAACTTAAACGAATTTTATTATTCGTTTAAGTTTTGTGGTTGATCAACAATAATACATTCTGTTGTTAAAATCATACTAGCAATAGATGCAGCATTTTGTAAACCTGACCGAGTTACTTTTGCGGGATCTACGATTCCAGCATGATACATGTTATCAAAAATATTTTTAGCTGCATTATAGCCAATTTCAAAATCTTGTTGTTTCACTTGTTCAATTATAACAGCTCCATTTACTCCTGCATTTTCTGCAATTCGTTTTAACGGAGAAACAATTGCTCGAGATATGATAATTGCCCCAATTAATTCGTCTTCTTTCAAGTTATTTTTTGCCCATGTTACAAGATTTTCTGATAAATGTGTTAGTGTTGCGCCTCCGCCGGGTACAATTCCTTCTTCCACAGCAGCACGTGTTGCATTAATAGCATCTTCTAAACGTAATTTTTTATCTTTCATTTCCGTTTCAGTAATAGCTCCAACTTTTAAAACAGCAATTCCTCCAGATAATTTTGCAATACGATCTTGTAATTTCTCTTTCTCATACCCCGTTTCTGCTACATTAACTTGTTTTCTTAATTGTTCACAACGAAGTTTAATTTCTTTTTCTGTCCCATCGGCAACAATAGTTGTACTATCTTTCGTTACAATAATACGTCGAGCATGTCCAAATAAATTTAATTGAATATTATCTAAATTTAAACCTGCATCTTGACTAATTACAGTACCACCAGTAAGAACAGCAATATCTTCTAACATTTGTCTTCGAAACTCACCAAATCCTGGTGCTCGAATAGCAACTACATTAACAATTCCGCGTAATTTATTTAAAATTAAAGTCGCTAACGCTTCTTTTTCTACATTTTCAGCAATTATTAATAAGGGACGTTTCGTTTTTGTTACTTGTTCTAAAATAGGTAACAAATCTTGTTGGATTAAAGTAATTTTTTTATCTGTCAATAGAATTAATGGATTTTCATATAAAACCTCCATTTTTTCAGTATTAGTAATAAAATAAGGAGATATGAAACCTTTTTCTAATTTCATACCCTCTGTAATTTCTAATTCTGTTGAAATGCTTTTACCTTCTTCTAAAGAAATAACTCCTTCTTTGCCAACTTGAGCTAGTGCATCGGCAATTAAAGACCCTATCAAAAGATCATTACCTGCTGAAATAGATGCAACTTGTTTAATAGATTCAATATCTTCTACAGGTTGTGCGAACTCATTAATTTGTGTTACCAAATATTGTGTAGCTTTTTCCATACCCAATTTAATTGAAATTGGATTTGCACCCGCTGCAACGTTTTTTAAACCCTCTTTAACCATTGCATAAGCTAAAACAGTGGCAGTTGTTGTACCATCACCAGCTACATCGTTTGTTTTGGCTGCAGCTTGTCTAATTAAGGAAACACCAGTATTTTCAATATGGTCTTCAAGATTAATCTCTTTTGCAATAGTCACACCATCATTTACTATTTGAGGAGAACTATATGTTTTTTCTAAAACAACATTTCTTCCTTTTGGTCCTAATGTTACAGAAACTGCCTCAACCATTATTTCCATACCACGTTCTAATGCTCGTCGTGCATTATCTTGGTATAAAATTTTTTTCGCCATAAATTCACCTTTATAATTATTTTATATAAATCATTTTTAAAAAGTCGTTACAGAATAATACTTTAGAACAAATTATAAGAATTTTGCAAGTCGATCTACATAATTAAGTATATATTTTTAATAAAAGCTTTACGAAATTCAATATTTATTTATATTATTATATTACTAATACAGTTTGGGCTTGTAGCTCAGTGGACTAGAGCACGTGGCTACGAACTACGGTGTCAGGGGTTCGAATCCCTTCTTGCCCAATATTGAAAATATCACTTTTTTAATGAATTTTTTAGCTGTATTAAGGTTGTGGGGTGTCGCCAAGTGGTAAGGCTGTGGACTTTGACTCCGCCATTCGTAGGTTCGAATCCTGCCACCCCAGCTTTCAATTATAAAAGATGAACATTTGTTTAATTAACGGTAATAATACTATATATTTCTAATATTAAAAAAATAAATTTATGAAAGCTAAAATACAATTCATAAAAGGTTTAGATGAAAACGTATTACCTGATGTTAAATTAACTAGATCAAGAGATGGGAGTACGGGTACAGCAACTTTTCGATTTAAAAATCCGAATATTTTAGATAAAAGTACTGCTAAAGAAGGAGAAATTACAGGAATGTATTTAATTGATAAGGAAGGTATTATTGAAACTCGTGATGTAAACGCACGATTTATAAATGGTAGGCCAGAAGCAATTGAGTCTATTTATATTATGAAAAGCCCCGAAGCTTGGAATCGTTTTATGAGATTTATGGAACGGTATGGAGAAGCCAATGGATTAGTTTTTACCAAAGCAAATTAAAGATGAACGAATATTAAGAAGTATGTCATTTCTTAAAATAAACTACTGAATTAGTGAATCTTAAAAATGTTAATTTTGAATATTTATTAGAAAAACTTACACTTGGAAGCTTCGAAATTAAAAATGATTTTGATTTAATAATTACCAATAAATTAGAAAAGATAATAAGTGTTTCTACTAATGTAAACTGTGCTGATAGTTTATACGTTAAAAGAAGTGTTGAAGAAATAACAGCCTTAACAAATAAACCCCTAAAATATCTAAGTGATTAATTAACCATTTTAAATTACAGACAATTTTTAAAAATTTATTATTAAATAATAATAATTTAATCTATTACTCGAATTTTACCTTTATTACTACCCAATTGCTGACAAAATAAACAGATTAGTAATGGAATTTCACCTTTAAACAATTTATTCGATTTTAAAAATTATATATTGTTAGAAACAGGTTATCCGTTCGCATTTTATAATTGAGATAAAATTTAAAACCATTATCTCCAATAAAAATTTTGCTTAGTCTGAAAATACTAAAATAATTTTATTTAGAAGAGTTTGAATATTGCTATGTTTTTTAACAAACTGTTTTTACAAAATCATATAAAGAAGTAGGATACGTTAGTGGAATTTTTAATATAATTAGATCTAAAAATAATTGGTACCAAGATTCAAATAGATTATTTTCATTTGAAGTAAAAGAAAAAATGAAAACCATAATAATTGGAGATGAAACAAAATCTTTAATTTAACTTACATTATTAGATAAATATAAAGCAAAACCTCTTCCAGTTATGGTCAAAAGTTTATAAATGCACTTAACATTTCAATATTTTACTAAAATGTTAATTGTGATATAAATTAAAAAAATTAATATTCATATTCAAATAATTTTAGAAAAAAATTTTAATATAATTATTGAGTATTAAAAATAAGATAATTCTATAAAAGTATAGAATTATCCGCCTCCAACAATCGTAACAACTTCAATTTTATCACCTTCATTAATAAAAATTTTCTGCCAACTTTTCTTTTCACAAATCAAATAATTGTATTCAATTACAAGTAAATCTAAATTATAACGAAAATATTCAATTAGATCAAAAATATTCAATTGCTCATTCACATAATATTTCTGATCATTCAGAATAAATGATTTTAACTTAGGCATTTTATTAAAAGTTTAAATATAGTAATTTTAAAATAGACTAGACTATAAATACTATAATCTGATACTATCGATATGTAAATGACAATAGTTTGGCGGGCGTAGCCAAGTGGTTAAGGCAGTGGGTTGTGATTCCACCATTCGCCGGTTCAAGTCCGGTCGCTCGCCCTATAAATAACATTAAAAAATTAAGAAAAATAATTTTAAATTTAAAAATAAGTATATGGCAAGATATCGAGGACCTAAACTTCGAATTACTCGAAGATTAGGTAATTTACCAGGTTTAACCCAAAAACAGTCAAAAAAAAAAGCTAGACCAGGCCAACATGGTACTACTAATGATGGTAATAGTAAAAAAACAACCGAATATGGGTTACGTTTAGAAGAAAAACAAAAATTAAAGTTTAACTACGGGTTAACTGAAAGTCAACTCTATCGGTATATAAAAGAAGCTCGACGCCGACAAGGAATAACAGGGTTGGTTTTATTACAATTATTAGAAATGCGTTTAGATACCATTTGTTTTAATTTAGGGCTTGCTCCAACGATTCCAAGTGCAAGACAATTAGTTAATCATGGTCATATCACAGTCAATAAAAAAATGGTTAATATTCCTAGTTTTCAATGTCGTTTAAATGATGTAATTGGTATAAAACAAAAACACAATTCAAAAAATTTAGTTGAAAATAATATTAAAACAAAACAATTTACAGATTTACCAAGACACTTAAGTTTTAATGACTCCACTTTAGAAGGAAAAGTAACTAATTATTGTGATCGAAGTGATATTTTAGTCGAATTAGATGAATTACTTGTTATCGAGCACTATTCTCGTCGATAATATTATAAAAGTTAATAAATATTATTATGTTAAAATTGAGATTAAAAAGAAACGGCCGAAAAAAACAACCTTCATATCGTCTTGTAGTTATGCCTGTAAATTCTCGTAGAAATGGTCGATCTATAGATCAAGTAGGTTATTATGATACGATGACCAAAAAATATTATCTTAATGTAATTAAGATAACAAAATGGTTAGAAAAAGGTGTTAAGCCTACGCAAACGGTATATAATTTGTTAAAAAAAGCAAATGTTATCGAAGATTAAAATTAAATTAAAAGAATTAGAAATAATTTTTCTAATTCTTTTAATTTTTAAAAATTTCTATGCTTGAATTAGATAATTAAAAATTTTGATTCGCCCATCGTTCTAAAACAACAGTATTTGATCCGTCTTTATTTTGTTGGTATTTTACCGCTTGAAACCCAAGTTTCTTACTTTCATTCATAATTACTTCACTTGCATATTGTTGAGAAATTTTATCAATAAACGTTTCAATTGGACAATCTTGAATCCAATAGCTCATATCAACTACTAACTCATATTCTTTTCCATTCCAACAGAATTCAATATTATATCCATTTACTTGTGGTATTGTTAGATTACTTTCATTATAACTTGAATTTGACTGAAGTTTGATTTCTTCTTGTTTATTATGTTTTATATTTAATCTATTTAAAGCTTTTTCTAAATAAAATAGATTTTGAAATCGAGTTTTCATAGTAGTAAAATGTGACATAATATTAAATTTTATAATTTTTAATTTACTTAGTCTATATTATAATAAAAAATAGTATATTTTAGCGTCTATTAATATTTTAATTTAATAGTAAAATTATCTATCAATACAATACTAAAAATATTTTTAAAATTTTATTATTATTAACTATAATATTAAATATTAATAGCATGTTCTATATTTAAAATCATAAAATTTTTCTATTGAAAGGATTCTCATTTATGGACACTCGTTTACTTATAATTGCAGCACCTGTTTTAGTTGCTGGTTCTTGGGCTTTATATAATATTGGTCGTTTAGCTATTCAACAAATTCAACGTTTATCACGTTAATCTACTTTTAATAATTTGATTTTTCGGTTCATTTATTTTATAATGTTTAAGAATATACAAACATTATGAATTTTAATTATGGCTGTCCCTAAAAAACGAACATCAAGAGCAAAGAAAAATGCTCGAAAAGCAAATTGGAAGAAAAAAGCTAATAAACAAGCAGAAAAAGCTTTGTCTTTGGCAAAATCTGTATTACGTGGTCAATCTACTAGTTTTATTTATATAATAAATGAAGACGAATAACACTTTATTCTATAAGTCTTATTCGTTTTTATTTATTATGTATATCAAATTAATATATTTTAGTTTCAACTAATTAAAATAAATTTTTATAAAAAATAACTAACTTAGTTAATTTATTCGCGGATGTGGCGAAATTGGTAGACGCGCTAGATTTAGGTCCTAGTAACTTTAGTTTTGAGAGTTCGAGTCTCTCCATCCGCATATCTATTTTTAATTTTATATTTATAAGAGAATTTCATTAAATGACTCTTCCTTTTACATTACAGCAATTACGAATTATAAAAGCAATAGCCTCGGAGAAAAGTTTTACACGAGCTTCGAAGATTTTATTTATGTCTCAACCATCTTTGAGTAAACAAATTAAAACATTAGAACATAACTTAGGTATTTTATTAATTAACCGTGAAAATCAAAAAATTTCTTTAACTGAAGCAGGCAAAGTATTCATTCAATATTCCGAACGAATTTTAGCATTATGTGAAGAAAGTTGTCGAGCTTTAAATGATCTTAAAAATGGAGATCGAGGTACTTTAATTGTAGGAGCTAGTCAAACAATTGGAACTTATCTTATGCCAAGAATTTTAGCATTATTTGCTCAAGATTATCCACAAATAAATTTGACTGTTTATGTAGATTCAACAAGAATTATTGCAAAAAATGTTGTAGATCGAATTATTGATATTGCTGTTGTTGGAGGAAACATTCCAGAAGAACTGAAAAAAGATTTAACTATTGAAAGTTTTGTTGAAGATGAACTTACTTTAATAATCCCCAAATCCCATCCATTTGCACTTAATAAAAAAAAATCTATAAATAAAGATGATTTGTATCACTTAAATTTTATAACTTTGAACTCTAACTCTACAATTCGGAAATTTATCGATAATACTTTAATTCAAAATAATATTGAAACAAAACAATTTAACATTATTATGCAATTAAATTCTATTGAAGCTATAAAAACTGCTGTCAGTTTAGGGCTTGGTGCAGCTTTTGTTTCTTCGTCTGCGATTGAGAAAGAAATTAAATTAAAAACAATTGAAATTGTTAATATTAAAAATATTAAAATAACTCGAACTTTATCTATTATAACAAATCGCGAATCCTATCCATCAAAAGCATTTGAATTTTTTTATAATCAATTAGGTAATCTAAAAAACACTACTAAGTATTGAAATACTATGTTTTAAAATGTTTGACTTTATTATAAATTCTTTAGTATCATATCTTAATATAAAATTTATAACGTTTAAAATTATGAAATATGCAATTGTTGAAATTAGTGGTAGACAATTTTGGATAGAAACTGGGCAATATTATGATTTGAACCGGATACCAACTGATCTAGGTAAAAAAATTATATTAAATCGAGTTCTACTCGTAAATAATAATGGTGAATTATTTATAGGCCAACCTTACGTTAAAAGTGTTGTAGTTCAAGGTAAAATATTAGAACATTTACGAGGGCGTAAATCAATTGTTTATAAAATGCGACCAAAAAAGAAAATGCGAAAGAAGCAAGGACATCGTCAAGAATTGACGCGAGTATTAATTGAAGATATAAATATTAATTAAAATTTAAGGATTTATCACATGGCACATAAAAAAGGAGCGGGAAGTACAAAAAATGGTCGGGATTCTAATGCAAAGAGGTTAGGTGTTAAAAAGTTTGGTGGTGAGTTAGTTCAAGCTGGTAATATTCTTGTTCGACAACGGGGTACAAAATTTAAACCAGGTAAAAATGTTGGATGCGGTAAAGATTTTACTTTATTTGCTTTAGTTGATGGAACTGTTAGCTATGGAAATAAAGATGCTAAAAATAAACAAGTAAGTATTATTATTTAAATGAATTAAATTAAATTTTAATTTATTTTTTTTCTTAAAATGTTAACTTATTTTATCGTTAGAGATCTGCGAAAGACATTCTAAAATATATATTTATTAGAGTCAAAAATGATAAAAAATTTACTTAACCGTAATTCATTAGGAAATAATTATAAAATTTTAGTTAATCAGATTAATTCATTAGAACAAAACATGAAAACATTAACTGATTCTGATCTAAGAATGAAAACTGATCAATTAAAAAAAAGGTATCGAAATGAACCAGATAATTTTTCAGTTATCTCAGAGTCATTTGCATTAACACGAGAAGCCAGTAAAAGAACTTTAGGGTTAAGACATTTTGATGTTCAATTATTAGGAGGTTTAGTTCTTAATGAAGGTAAAATTGCTGAAATGCGGACTGGTGAAGGTAAAACATTAGTTGCTACTTTACCTGCTTTTTTAAATTCATTATCGACAAAAGGTGTTCATATAGTAACGGTAAATGATTATTTAGCAAATCGTGATCAATTAACAATGGGTCAATTATTCAGATTTTTAGGTGCAAATACAGGTTTGATTCAAGAAAACATGACTACTCAAGAACGTCAAAATAATTATGATGCAGATATTACTTATGTCACTAATAATGAGTTAGGTTTTGATTATCTTCGTGATAATATGGCTTTAAATCTTAAAGATGTCGTATTACGACCATTTAATTATTGTATTGTAGATGAAGTTGACTCAATCTTAATTGACGAAGCCCAAACACCTCTTATTTTGTCAAGTATTGTTGATACGTTTATCGATAAATATATAATTGCAAATGAACTTAAAGATTATCTTGAAGTTAACATTCATTTTAAAATTGATGAGAAAAACAAAAATATTATTTTAACTGAACAGGGTAACTTACAAATTGAAAACATATTAAGCATTGAAGATTTGTATAATCCTAATGATCCATGGATTCCTTATATTATTAATGCAATTAAAGCTCATACTTTATTTTTTAAAAATGTTAATTATATTATTCAAAATAATCAAATAATTATTGTTGATGAATTTACAGGTCGAATTATGCCTGATCGACGTTGGAGCGAAGGTCTTCATCAAGCAATTGAAGCAAAAGAAAATTTACCAATAAGAGAAAATACAGAGACAGTTGCCTCAATTACTTATCAAAATTTTTTTTTACTATATCCGAAATTAGCTGGTATGACTGGTACTGCTAAAACCGCTGAATTAGAATTTGAAAAAATTTATAATTTATCAGTTGATGAAATACCAACAGCTCAACTTAATAAGAGAAGAGATTTACCAGATCTAATTTATAAAGATCAATTGTCAAAATGGAGCGCAATTGCTAAAGAATGCCAAAATGTTTCTTTGACGGGACAACCTATACTAATAGGAACAACGACTGTTGAAAAATCTGAAATGTTAGCTGAATTATTAAATGAATATAAATTATCGTATCAACTTTTAAATGCAAAACCAGAAAACGTTCGAAAAGAATCAGAAATTGTAGCACAAGCGGGTCAGAAAGGAAGTATTACTATTGCTACAAATATGGCAGGCCGTGGGACAGATATTATTTTAGGTGGAAATATTGAATTTAAAGTTAGAAAACAGTTGTATAATATTCTTGTTTACTATAAAAATTTTAATCAGATAAAAAGTACAATTATTCTTTTTCCATTAATAAACAATCTAAATTATTTATCTCACACATTTTTAAGTGTATTAGATACATTACTTATTAATAAAAAATTTTTACAACTATCAGATACGGAACTTTTAAAAATTATAAATGAAAATAATCAAATAAAAATAGCAAAAACATTTTACGATTGTTCTATTAAATTTTTAATGAGTGAATTTTTACAGATAAATAAAAAAATTCAAAAAGTTGAAAATTTAATTGTTAAAAATTTAGGAGGTTTATACATTATAGGAACTGAACGAAATGATTCCCGTCGTATAGACAATCAATTACGGGGTAGATGTGGTCGACAGGGTGACCCAGGATTTTCAAGATTTTTTTTGAGTTTAGATGATAAGTTATTACGTTTATTTGGTGGTCCTAAAATACAAAATTTTATGCAGAATCAATTTTTAGATGATTCTCCACTTGAATCTTCATTTTTAACAAAAAGCTTAGATTCAGCACAAAAAAGAGTGGAAGAAGCTGCTTATGATGCGAGAAAATATTTATTTGATTATGATGACATTTTAAATAAACAAAGAAACGTTATTTATTATGAACGACGAAAAATTTTAGAAAGTCAATCAGTTCGGGATAAAATCTTAGCTTATGGAGAACAGATTATCTTAGAACTTTTAATTGAATCAAAAAAAAGAAAATTACACATAGCTCAAACTTTTTTCTTACTTGAAAATTTATTTGGAACAAATTTAACTATAAATCTGATTCCTAAACTTCAAAATAAGTTTTTAAATTTTGAAACTCTTGAACTTGAACAGTACTTATTTCAAGAATTTTGGTTATCTTATGATTTAAAAACGTTAGAATTAGAAATTCGACAACCTGGTATAATTTTAGCTCTTGAACGAAATCTTATTCTAGTATACATTGATATCGCTTGGAAAGAGCATTTACAAAAAATGACTTTATTACGAGATGCAGTCGGTTGGCGAGGTTATGGTCAAAGAAACCCACTTTTTGAATATAAAGACGATGCTTATGAATTATTCCAGAATCGGAGTCAAATAATTCGACATTTAGTTATTTATGATTTATTACGATTGTCTATGCTATAATAAAAAAATTGTTAAAAAAATTATTAAAAATATATTAAACTGATCCTATGACAAAAAGAACTTTATCAAATAAAACCCGTTATTCGATTCTTAAAGTTTCCGGTTTCCGCATTCGTATGTCAACTGTAAAAGGTCGAAAAACAATTAAAAATCGCCGAAAAAAAGGTCGAAAAAATTTATCAATACAAAGATAATTTTTAATAATTAGAGTGAATAGATTTTTCTAGTTACTCTAATTGAAAAATAATTTTTTAGTTAAAATTAATATAATACTAACTTAAGTAATTGATTTTTTAAATAACAGTTTATGAATTTTAATGATGAATTAATGCTTTTATTAAAAGCACGTTATCCTGTAATTTATATCACAACTATTGAAGAAGATCGCGTTGAATATGTGATTCGAAAAAATATAAAAGCAAATCTTAATCGAAGTATATATACTTGGGATTTTGTAGATGGCTATACAAATAATCCTAATAATAAAGGTTTTGGAAAACGAAACCCATTGCAAGCTCTTGAACTTGTAGAACGATTAAATTCTGAAACTCCCGCACTATTTTTACTAAAAGATTTTAATTGTTTTTTAAATGATATTTCAATTTCTCGGAAACTGAAAAATATCAGTCGAATTTTAAAGCTTCAACCGAAAACTATTATTATTATTGGCTCTGAATTTAATATTCCTAAAGAATTGCAAGATTTAATCACGATACTAAATTTTCAGTTACCAACGGAAAATGAAATTAGTCAAGAATTAAATCGATTAATAACATCACTAAATATTACTATTGATTCACAATTACTGGAAAAATTGATTTGTGTATGCCAAGGATTATCCCTTGAAAGAATTCGTCGGGTTTTATCTAAAATTATTGCTACTTACAAAACAATTGATGGAAGTAGTATTGAACTTTTGTTAAATGAAAAAAAACAAATAATACGCCAAACACAAATATTAGAATATTGGGCAACAGCTGAAAATATTCAAAGAATTGGTGGAGTCGATAATTTAAAAGAATGGCTACAAAAACGTAAAAGTTCTTTTAGTATTCAAGCCTCAAATTATGGGTTGCCTACCCCACGAGGACTTTTATTAATTGGAATTCAAGGAACAGGGAAATCGTTAACAGCTAAAGCAATTGGAACTGAATGGCAATTACCATTATTAAAATTGGATGTAGGTAAACTTTTTGGTGGAATTGTTGGAGAATCTGAGTCAAGATTGAGGCAAATGATTGAAGTTGCAGAAACTTTATCACCTTGTATTTTATGGATTGATGAAATTGATAAAGCATTTACTAATATTGAAAGTAAAGGAGATAGTGGAACTAGTAATCGTATCTTAGGTACATTTATTAGTTGGCTTTCGGAAAAAACAAAGCCAGTTTTTGTTGTAGCAACAGCAAATAATGTAGACGTTTTACCATTAGAAATTATTCGAAAAGGTCGTTTTGACGAGATTTTCTTTTTAGATTTACCAAAAAAACGTGAGCGAGAACAAATTTTTAAAATACATATTCAAGAATTTCGGCCAAAAAGTTGGAAATCTTTTGATTATAAACAATTAGCACAATTATCAGAATCATTTTCTGGTGCTGAAATTCGTCAAAGTATTATTGATGGAATGTATCATGCTTTTTATGAAAAACGTGAATTTAATACAGCTGATATTTTAAAAGCGTTAAAAGAATTAATCCCATTAGCACAATTAGAAAATAGTCAAACTCTAAAACTACAAAATTGGGTTTCATCTGGCCGTATTAGGCCCGCATCTTCAAAAACTATTTATATCACTTAAATATTATATTATTCAATGAAAACAAGTCTTTTTAAGGTGTTTGCCGATCTTCGATTTACAATTAGTATTTTACTAATAATTGCATGTTCAAGTATTATTGGTACAATAATTGAACAAGATCAATCAATTGAAACTTACAAATTAAATTATCCATTAACAAATAAGATTTTAGGATTTATATCCTGGGATACTATCCTTAAATTTGGATTGGATCACATTTATAAAACCTGGTGGTTTTTAACTCTTATTTTAATATTTGGTACTAGTTTATTAACTTGTACATTTTTACAACAACTTCCTGCATTAAAGATTGCTCGTCGTTGTCAATTTTTTAGAACAACAGATCAATTTGGTCGACTAAAAATGTGTAAACAATTAAAAACTATTAATTTAAATCAGCTTTTGTTCAAAATAAAAGAAAACCAATATTCTATTTATCAACAAAAACATATTGTT